TTATACTTGGTAGATTCAAACTACCTCTTAGAACATCAAAAATTCTTATACATCATTATATTAAAGTATAACCAAAAATAATTAAATAATTTTATAAAATTCAAAATATAAACTTAAAAAGATAAGCTAAATAAGCTATTGGGTTCATACCTCAATTATAAAGGTAAAATCCTTTTCTTTTTAATAACAAATTTTTACAAAATTTTATTTTCTTCATCCTTAATTATAGGAACTATTATTTCCCTTTCTTCTACTACTTGATTTATAGCATGAACTGGTTTAGAAATTAACCTTCTCTCTCTCCTCCCCCTAATAAAATCCCCTAAAAATAAATATTCAGCAGAAGCAACTCTTAAATATTTTATAACTCAGGCCCTTGCTTCGGCAATTTTAATTTTTTCCGTTATGTTGTTTTCTAATTTTCAAACAAATATATTTGAAACTCATTTAATTTCTTTTCCTATTCTTAATTTAGCCCTTTTAATAAAAATGGGAGCCGCCCCGCTTCACTTTTGAATACAAGAAGTAGTCACTGGGATTTCTTGAAATCTAAATATTATTATTTTAACCTGACAAAAATTAGCACCTATAATTCTTTTATTCTACTGCCTAGCATCAACAACTCTACTAAGAATTTTTATTATTCTTTCAGCCTTAATTGGAAGATTAAATGGGTTTAATCAAACATGCCTCCGTAAACTCCTTATATTTTCTTCTATTAACCATATTGGTTGAATGTTATCCCTTTTAACTTGATCATTTAATTCATGGTTAATCTACTTTTCAATCTACACATTCATTAATATTAATATCATCTTTTTATTAAATTTAAACAAAATCTATTTTTTTAACCAAATTAATAAGATTTCCTTTAACAAATCAACAAAATTTTTTTTTCTAATAAATCTCTTCTCTCTAGGGGGCCTCCCCCCATTTATTGGTTTCTTCATTAAATGAATTACTGTTAATGAGCTTGTTTTTAACAAAATATTCGCTCTCGCTTTAATTTTAATCTTTCTAACCCTCCTAGCCCTATTCTTCTACACCCGCCTAACATTTAGAACTTTAACTATAACAGCAGCAGAAAACCTCCCAATTTTTATTAACAGCCCGCCCCTTCTAGTAAGTATCTCTAGATTTGTCTCTCTTAGAGCAATTGTCTTATGTTTTTCCTTTATCAGTTTAATTTAAATTAATTATTAATATTTTAAAGAATTTAAGTTAAACTAAACTCTTGACCTTCAAAGTCAAAAATAGGATATAAAACCCTAATTCTTAACAATACCCCCGTTCATTCAAATTATAGAAAACTATTCACCTTTGAACTTGCAATTCACTATCCTAATATTTAGAATATATAATTTTAATATAAACAAAAACTATTAAAAATTTTTGATAAAAGAAAAAAACTTTCATAAATAAATTTACAATTTATCGCCTAAACTTCGGCCATTTTATCATTTTTATATTCATAATAATTATATCTACCCTACAATAGTATAATAATACCGAATAAATGGTTGTATTCTACAAACCATAAAGACATCGGAACTCTATATTTTATTTTTGGTGCTTGGGCAGGAATAGTAGGAACTTCCTTAAGAATACTAATCCGAACAGAATTAGGCACCCCAGGAAGACTAATTGGAGATGACCAAATTTTTAATACTATTGTAACTGCGCATGCCTTTATTATAATTTTTTTTATAGTTATGCCTATTCTAATTGGTGGTTTCGGAAACTGATTAGTTCCTTTAATACTGGGTGCACCTGATATAGCTTTCCCCCGGCTTAATAATATAAGATTTTGGTTGTTACCCCCATCATTAACTCTACTAGTCATAAGAAGAATTATTGATAAAGGGGCCGGGACCGGTTGAACAGTCTATCCCCCCCTTTCAGCTAATATTGCTCATGAGGGGGCCTCAGTTGACCTCGCCATCTTTAGTCTTCATATATCAGGAGTTTCATCAATCTTGGGGGCTATTAATTTCATCTCAACTATTGCCAATATACACCCCAAAGGGGTGGCCCCCGAACAATTAACCCTCTTCACCTGGGCTGTAAAAATTACTGCAGTTCTTCTACTTCTTTCGCTACCTGTTTTAGCCGGAGCTATTACTATACTTCTAACAGACCGAAATGTTAATACATCTTTCTTTGACCCGGCGGGAGGGGGTGATCCCATTCTTTATCAACACTTATTCTGATTCTTTGGACACCCTGAAGTTTATATTTTAATTCTTCCTGGATTTGGTTTAATCTCTCACATTATTGCCCAAGAAAGAGGAAAAAAAGAAGCTTTCGGAGTCCTGGGTATAATCTACGCTATAACAGCTATTGGACTTCTAGGATTCGTGGTTTGAGCACACCACATATTTACCGTAGGTATAGACGTTGATACCCGAGCTTATTTTACTTCAGCAACTATAATTATTGCTGTTCCCACAGGTATTAAAATTTTCAGTTGGTTAGCAACATTCCACGGGGCCCAAATTACTTTCAACCCATCTTCACTTTGGTCTCTAGGTTTTATTTTTCTATTCACTTTAGGGGGACTAACGGGTGTCATTCTTGCTAATTCGTCTATTGACATTATTCTCCACGATACTTACTACGTAGTAGCCCATTTTCATTATGTTCTCTCGATAGGAGCTGTTTTTGCTATTATTGCAGGACTAGTACAATGATTCCCCCTGTTTACAGGTATTACTTTAAATAAAAAATACTTAAAAACCCACTTCTTTACTATATTTATTGGGGTGAATCTAACCTTTTTCCCCCAACATTTTCTAGGATTAAGAGGAATGCCCCGGCGGTACTCCGATTACCCAGACGCCTACTTAATATGAAATATTATTTCTTCCATTGGAAGAATAATCTCTTTAATTAGAGTATTCTATTTTATCTTTATTATCTGAGAAAGATTTTCTTCTCAACGAAAAAGAATTTCGGGCCTAAATTTAAACTCTTCTCTAGAATGACTCCAGTTTCTTCCTCCAAGTGATCATTGTTATAATGAGCTCCCTGCAGTAAGAAAAAATTTCTAATATGGCAGAAAAGTGCAATGGATTTAAGCTCCATATATAAAGACTCAAATCTTTTTTTAGAAATCGCAACTTGAAAAACTCTTCTCTTACAAGACAGTGCCTCCCCCGTAATAGAACAATTAACTTTTTTTCACGACCACACTCTGCTTATTCTCATTATTATCACAATTCTAGTCGGGCAAATATTAATTTCTATACTATTCAACAAATTTACTCATCGATTCCTTCTTGAGGGGCAATTAATTGAATTAATTTGAACAGTTCTCCCAGCTCTAATTCTAGTAATTATCGCACTCCCGTCCCTTCGAATTCTCTATATTTTAGATGAAATTTACAACCCCACAATTACTGTAAAAGCAATTGGCCATCAATGATATTGATCTTACGAATACTCTGATTATAAAAAAATTGAATTTGATTCTTACATAATTCCTACTAACGAAAGAAAAAATTTTAACTTTCGTCTTTTAGATGTTGATAATCGCCTGATTATCCCCTTTAATTCACAAGTTCGAATCTTAACTACTTCCGCAGATGTAATTCATTCCTGAGCTGTACCCTCTCTTGGAGTAAAAATTGACAGAACACCAGGACGATTAAATCAAACTAGATTCTTCATCAACCGGACAGGATTATTTTTCGGCCAATGTTCAGAAATCTGCGGGGCAAATCATAGCTTTATACCCATCACAATTGAAGCAATTAATCCTAATTCTTTCATCAAATGAATTAACAACTTAAATTAAACTTAAACATTAGATGGCTGAAAGCAAGCAATGGTCTCTTAAACCAAAACATAGTAGATTAGCTCCTACTTCTAATGAAATTCTCCCATTAAAAATTTAGTTAAATAAATAACGTTAGCTTGTCAAGCTAAAATTAATAATTAACTTATTAATTTTTAATTCCTCAAATAGCTCCTATAAACTGACTCTCCTTATATTTATTTTTTACTTTACTATTTTTTATTTGTATTATCCTAAACTTCTTTTCCTTTTCTTTAATCAATTCAAATAACACTCAACAAATCTCAAACAAACAAATCAACAACAAATCAAACAATTGAACATGATAGCATCAAATCTTTTTTCCTCTTTTGAACCCTCTACTTTTTCTTCTTCTTCCCTTTCCCTAAATTGAATTAGTTCATTATTAATAATCATCACTATCCCAAGAATTTTTTGATTAATCCCCTCCCGATGAAACCTTCTCTGAACTTTCCTCGTAACTGCCATTCATAAAGAATTTAAAATTTTAATTAAAAACCCCCAATGAAAAGGAAGAACATTAATTTTTTCTAGACTCTTCTCAATCATTTTAATTAATAATTTTCTAGGTCTTTTCCCCTACATTTTTACAAGATCAAGTCATATAAGCTTCACTTTAGCCTTAAGCCTGCCCTTATGGATTAGTTTTATAATTTTTGGTTGAATTAATAACACCATACATATATTTGCCCACCTTGTTCCCCAAGGGGCCCCCAGGGCGCTGCTCCCCTTCTTAGTAATTATTGAAACAGTAAGAAATGTAATCCGGCCAGGTACACTGGCAATTCGGCTTACCGCAAATATAATTGCTGGCCACCTTCTCCTTACTTTACTCGGCAACGCTGGAGCTTCTTTAAACTTTCATATATTAAGAATCTTAATTTTTGTTCAAACTTTACTATTAATTCTCGAATCAGCTGTCGCTATAATTCAAGCTTATGTTTTCTCAATTCTTACAACTATTTACTCTAGAGAAGTAGAATAACCTAATGAAAAAAACACTTAAACAAAACCACCCCTTCCACCTTGTTGACCAAAGACCATGACCTTTAGTAACCTCTTTCAGAGTATTTTCAATATTAATAGGAACCATCAAATGATTTCATCTATATGATAACACTTTATTTATTATGGGACTTACATTAACCTCTCTAGCCTCATATCAATGATGGCGAGACATCACCCGAGAGGGAACTTATCAAGGTCACCACACTCTAAAAGTAGTTAATGGCCTCCGATGGGGAATAATTCTCTTTATCACATCAGAAATCTTTTTCTTTATTGCTTTCTTTTGAGCCTTCTTTCACTCCAGACTATCCCCCTCTATTGAACTAGGAATAAACTGACCCCCCAAAGGAATCAAGCCGTTTAACCCCCTAGAAATCCCTCTTCTAAATACTTTAATTCTATTAACTTCAGGGCTAACAATTACATGATCTCACCACAGATTAATAGAAAATAACGCCAACCAAGCAATCCAAAGTCTTTTTATCACAGTTTTTCTGGGATTTTATTTTACTTTACTTCAAGGTTATGAATACCTAGAAGCACCATTTTCTATTGCCGATAGAGCCTATGGGTCAACTTTTTTTATAACTACGGGCCTCCACGGACTACATGTAATCGTTGGATCTACATTCTTATTAATCTGTTTAATCCGAATAATTAAAAACCACTTCTCAGCTAACCACCACTTTGGGTTTGAGGCGGCAGCCTGATACTGGCATTTCGTTGACGTAGTTTGACTTTTTCTTTACATTTCAATTTACTGATGGGGGAGATAAAAACACCCCGACCTGGAAAATAGTAGCTAAAACTTAAACTTAAGTATTATAATAATTATATTTAACTTCCAATTAAAAAATCTAGAATCTCCTAGCTTAAGTAATTAACATAATTTTTTTTATAAACTCAATTATTTCTCTAATTCTTCTAGCTTTAGTAATCGTTTTAAACCTAGTATCAAAAAAAAGATTTTACGACCGAGAAAAAAATAGACCCTTTGAATGCGGATTTGACCCTAAAAATCTCGCCCGCCTCCCATTCTCTTTACATTTTTTTCTTATTGCAATCATTTTTATTATTTTTGATGTAGAATTAACCTTATTTCTACCCATAATTCTCATCTTGAAATCTTCCAACCTATTAACCTTTTTCTTTTGTATAAGAAGATTCATCATTATTCTTCTAGTAGGACTTTTCCACGAACAAAATCAAGGATCCTTAAATTGAACGAAATAGAATTGTGAAAAATCAAATAGACGAATATTTTAAACTTAACTAAAACTAGGACAATAGTTTAAAATTTTAAAACATTTAATTTGCACTTAAAAAATATCGCCCCCGATTTGTCTTATTTCCACATAAAACAAGAAACAAATTTTGTATTTAATTTCGACTTAAACCTTTGGTGCCGTACCCACCCTTGTTTGGATTTAAAAATCCTTCTTTTTAAAAGAAACTAAAACACACACCCCCCATTAAAATTAACAATGAAATAAACTCAATTAATTGAAACCAAAAAGAGGTATTCCACTGTTAATGGAAAAATTGAATAGCTATTCCAATTAAAGAATTAAGACACCCAGAAAAAAGCTTCTAACTTTATTTCTAAGCAGTGAAACTCTGTTTTTAATTCTGTTTGCATAGTTTAAAACCTTAAAACCTAACTCTTTCATAGTTAAAATGAAAAATTTTCTGTAAACTTTAAGCTTACAACAATTTCTTTTTTATCTCCAAATAAAATTTATTACCCCAGTATCTTCAATACTGTGCTCTTTTTCTTTAAGCTATGGAAATTTAAACTAAACCAAGAAAAATTAAAACCCCGCCTAAGTAAATAACCAATAAAAGAAAAAATAGCTTTAAATGGTTATTAATAAAAATATTCTGCAAATTAATTATTAATTTTCTAATAATTCTGTGTAAGCCGCCCCTCCCGTAATATTCCAGTCAACCCCGGTCTATAGTTAAATATAATATTTTACCCGCAGATAAAACATACTTATTTAACCCGGCAGTACTTAAAATCGGTAAATTTCACATAAAAACAGAAAATAAAGTAAACTTAAAATATTTAAATATTACATTTTTATAAAAAAACTCTAAAGACGATAGCTCGTATCCTGTGAAACCCCCCAGCAAAATAAATGCTACAGTTATTAATTTCATAGAAAGGGGTAAAAAAATAAAATAAGGTACACCTAAAACAGCCCAAATATAAAAAGCCCCTATAAAAACAACAAAAACAACTAAGCCCACCATTCTTTTTACTATACGACTATTATTGTTTTCACTTAAAGAAATTAGACTAGAAAATTTTATATCTCTTCAGAAAATATAATAAGAAAGCCGAAAAGAATAAGAAGCCGTTAGCCCAATAGAAAAATAAAAAATAAAGTAAACCAGCCCTCTAACAAAACCTATTGAAAGCACCTCAGCAATTAAATCCTTTGAGTAAAACCCAGACATAAAAGGCAACCCGCACAGGGCAAAATTTCTGATATTTATACATGCACAAGTCAGGGGAAGAAATCTAATTAAACCCCCCATGCCACGAATATCTTGGCCGCCCCCTAGCCTATGAATAATAGCCCCAGCACATATAAATAATAGGGCCTTAAATAAAGCATGGATTAATAAATGTATGAAAGCTAAATCTCTTTCGCCCAAAGACAAAATAGTCATTATCAAGCCCAGCTGTCTCAAAGTAGACAAAGCAATAATTTTCTTTAAATCGTACTCGAAATTGGCAGCAATCCCAGCTATAAATATAGTTAATAAAGAAACAAACAATAATCTAGACTCTATTTGTAAAGAAAATCTTCTCCTCACTCGAATTAAAAAATAAACCCCAGCAGTTACTAGAGTAGAAGAATGTACTAATGAAGAAACGGGGGTAGGGGCCGCTATGGCGGCTGGAAGTCAAGAAGAAAAAGGAATTTGGGCTCTCTTAGTTATAGCTGCCAAAATAATTAGTCATACAACCCTATTCAGCCCCCCTAAAAAAAAATCTTGGTAAAAAATAAAATTTATTGAACCAAAATGAAGTATATAAGAAATAGCTAAAATAATAGCAGCATCCCCAATCCGATTTGAAAGAGCTGTCAATATTCCCGCTCTATTAGATTTTACATTTTGATAGTAAATAACTAAAGCATAAGAAACTAACCCTAAACCATCCCACCCCAATAAAATAGAAATAAGATTTAAATTTAAAATTAATATTATTATAGAAAAAACAAATATAACTATTAATAAAATAAACCGTTTTAAAAATTTATCTCCTAGCATATATTCTCTTCTATAATTGAAAATTAAGGCAGAAATAAATAAGACAAACCTTATAAACATAAGAGACATTCAGTCAAAATAAAAAACCCCTTCAATAGTAATTCCTATTAAATCTAACAAGCCAAATTCCAAAAAACAGCTAAAACCCCTATTAATAAAAAATAAACTCGACAAAAAAAAAGTAAACGAAAAAAACAAAAACATTCAAAAATAAATTATACAGTAAAAAATTACCTAAAATAAAATTTTATATCTTTAATTCCACAAATTAATATTTTTATTTAAACTATTTAAGTAATAACGAACACAAAAACATTTTCCTGCAATCCTTTATATTATAAACCCTATAAATAAACCTTTACAATAAACCAAAGGAAAAAAAGTCAGATTTTAAAATAATAAGATTAAGAGGAACCCAATGGAGAAACAATAAAAGGAACTCTCGAACCGAAATCTGGTATATTCTGTAAAATCTTGAACTGACTGCCCCGTGTTGAGTAAAAGAATACAAAAATAAAGAATACACGGCTCTAAAAAAAACCAACATAAACAAGACTGCCGCGAACCCCCTGAAAAATTTATAAATTGAATAAATTAAAATAATTTCACCCATTAAATTCAACGAAGGTGGGGCTGACATATTTGATGAACATAACAAAAATCATCATAAAGAAAGCCTAGGAAAAATATTTATTATTCCCTTGTTTAAATAAAATCTTCGTCTCCCGGTTCGCTCATATAAAATATTAGCTAAACAAAATAAACCCGATGATCTCAGCCCATGGGCCAATATTAATATTAAACCCCCCGATACCCCCCAAATTCTAGAAGATAAAATACCGGATAGCACCAATCTTATATGTGAAACTGAAGAATAAGCAATTAATATTTTTATATCTCTTTGACGTACACAAATTAAAGAAATAATAAAACCCCCCACTAAAGAAACAAAAATAAAAAATATATTAAGTGAAATACCAATAGGACCTAAAAACATTTTTATCACCCGTAACAGCCCGTACCCACCGAGCTTTAACATAATTCCTGCCAAAATTATAGAACCCGAAATAGGAGCTTCTACATGGGCTTTTGGAAGCCATAAATGAACAAAAAATAAAGGAATTTTAACAAAAAAAACTATATTTAAACACAAATACAAAAATCTTTCATCCCCAAAAGTAAAAAAAGCGAATTCTATTCTGTTGTACTTTGTATATATGTAAAACAAGGCAACTATTATCGGTAAAGAAGCTAAAAGTGTATAAAAAAATAAATAAACCCCGGCAGAAATTCGTTCCGGCTGGTTACCCCACCCTATAATTAAAAATAAAGTAGGAATCAATCTAATTTCAAAAAATAAATAAAAAATAAATAAATTTAAACTCATAAAAGTCACAACTAAACTCAATAAGAGAAATAAAATGAAAAAAACAAAAAATTCTCTAAAAAATTTTTCCTTATACACAGTAAAACTAGCTAAAATTATTAAAAAACAAATTCAAAAACTAAGACAAATTAAAGTATACGATAATAAATCAACCCCTAAGCCGTAACTTAAATTAATAAACTCTCTTGATATCCTCACATTCAAAAATGATAAAAAAGACAAAATCAAACCCCCATAAAATACAGGTCAAAAAACAGAGTACCCCCCAATTAACGATATAAGTATCAACAATAAAATCCCTAATGTAGTATCTATCATAATAAATCAAAATTTATAACAAAATCTCTACCGTGAGTTCGAATTAGCAAAACTAATAAACTTAAACCTAACGCCCCCTCACAGACAGAAAAAGCTAAATAAATAACTGATAAAAAACACTCTAAGCCCATAACGCTGCATAAATAAAAAATAAAGAAAAAAATTGATAAAACAACAATTTCTAACCTTATCAATATAATTAAAAAATGCTTATATTTTAATGAATAAACCATTAAACCAGAAAGAAAAAGTAAACTTACTGAGACCAAGTGAAAATTCATTATTGTCATTAATAAAAGTATTAATAATTTAAAATAAAATTTTAGTCTTGTAAACTAAACTTAAGGAAAACCCCTTTTAATACTTCAGGAAAAAGAAACTATCCTCTTTTCTTTAATCTCCAAAATTAAAATTTTACTTAAACTATTTCCTGAAATTATATTAATAATAATAAGATTAATCACAATTTTATCTTGTATCTTTATTTTTCTTAATCACCCCCTTGCATTGGGGGGAATTCTTTTTATTCAAACTGTTTTTATCACTATCTCTAGAGGAATACTCTACTCAAATTTTTGATACAGATACCTGCTGTTTCTAATTATAATTAGAGGAATGCTTATTCTATTTATATACATAACAAGAATTGCATCAAACGAAAAATTTTCAATTCCATCTTACTGAAAAATTCTACTTTTAACATTCTACTTTACTATTTTTAGTTTATTTGCCCTTTTTCTTGAAGATACTTTTTTCGAAAAAATTAAAACAACCCCTTGAAATTTCTTTTTCTCAGAATTAGATTCACTTAAACCTTGAATATTAAGAAAATTCTTTAACACACCATTTAACCAAATCATTATTTTTTTAATAATTTATCTATTCCTTACACTTATTATAACTGTTAAACTAACAGGCAAATCTTTAGGGCCGCTCCGACAAAAAAGACAACAATAATTCTATAAATGATAAAACACATTTTAAAATCGCCCCTAGTAAAAATCTTCACTTCATCATTTGTTAACCTGCCAACCCCAAGAAACATTACCTCTATATGAAATTTTGGTAGACTTCTTGGTCTTTGTTTAGCCATTCAAATTGTAACAGGACTATTTCTAGCCATACACTTTTGTTCAAATATCGAGCTAGCTTTTAATAGTGTCGCACATATTTGCCGAAATGTTAACTATGGGTGACTAATCCGTGTTTTACACGCCAATGGGGCATCTTTTTTTTTTATTTGTCTGTACACTCATATCGGTCGAGGAATTTATTATGGCTCCTATCTTTTAAAAGAAACATGACTTTCGGGAGTAACAATCTTTTTTCTTGTGATAGCAACTGCCTTCTTAGGCTATGTTTTACCTTGGGGCCAAATATCATTCTGGGGCGCCACTGTCATTACTAATTTAGTCTCTGCAATCCCCTATTTAGGAAACACTATTGTTCAATGAATTTGAGGGGGGTTTGCAGTTGACAACGCCACTCTATCACGGTTCTTTGCTTTACATTTTATTCTGCCCTTTATTATTTCTGCTTTCGTTATAATTCACCTTCTATTTCTCCATCAAACAGGTTCTAACAACCCTTTGGGGGTTAATAGAAACATTGATAAAATCCCCTTCCACCCCTATTTTACTTTTAAAGATTTAGTCGGGGCCCTAGTACTAATTTTCGCCCTCTCAATCCTCTCCCTTCAAGCCCCCTACTTATTGGGAGACCCTGATAATTTTACTCCGGCGAATCCTCTTGTCACCCCCGTTCATATTCAGCCAGAATGATACTTCTTGTTCGCCTATGCAATTCTTCGGTCTATCCCCAACAAACTAGGCGGTGTAATTGCTTTAGTGATAAGAATTGCTATTCTTTATATTCTTCCCTTTAGAAATAAAAAAAAGTTCCAAAGAAACCAATTTTATCCCCTAAATAAATTATTATTTTGAAGACTTCTCGCCCTTGTTATCCTCCTAACTTGAATCGGGGCTCGCCCTGTTGAAGACCCCTATATTTTAACGGGCCAAGTTTTAACTGTTCTTTATTTCTCTTTCTTTATTTTAAACCCTCTATCAGCTAAAATTTGGGATTCTTTAATTTTTTCAAATTAAACTTTAATTTTTAAACACTTTACTAGCTAATGAACTTGAACAAGTATGTATTTTGAAAATACAATAAAGAAATAGAAATTTTCTATTAGCTTCGTACTAAAAAAAATTAGTTAACAAAAAAGGGATACTTCGCTTAACGAAAAATAAAATATTAAATATATTAAAGAAGCAGGAAGAAACCTTTTTCAAGCCAAATATATCAACTTATCATATCGATAACGGGGGAGAGTCCCCCGAGCTCAAATTCAAAAAAATCTCACTAGCCCAACTTTAATAAAAAATCTTAAATTTGAAAGATTTGCCCCCAGAAAAATAATCACTCTTAAAACTCTTATAAACAAAATTCTAGCGTACTCCGCCAAAAAAATTATAGCAAATCCCCCTCTACTGTATTCTACATTAAACCCGGACACAAGCTCGGATTCCCCCTCTGCAAAATCAAAAGGAGACCGATTAGTCTCCGCTAACAAAGAAATCAAAATTATTACTCTTAAAGGCAATATTAAAAAAAGAAACCATACATTTTCCTGGTTAGAAATAAACATTGTCAAATTAAACCCCCTAATTAAAAATAAAAATGATAATAAAATTAAAATCAAACTCACCTCATAAGAAATTATTTGTGCAATAGACCGAATACTTCCTAATATAGCATAATTTGAATTTGAAGATCACCCAGATAATATAACAGTATAAACCCCCAACCTTCTGATACATAAAACAAACAATAAAGAATAAGAAAAACTAAAATTAAAAGTAAAAAAAGGAAAACTCAATCATAAAATTAAAGAAAAAAACAAATTTATTACGGGAGAAAGATAATAAATTCAAAGATTTGATAAAACAGGGAAAGTTTGCTCCTTAGTAAACAACTTAATAGCATCTCTAAAAGGTTGAAGAAGACCTAAAACCCCTAATTTATTGGGACCCTTACGTAAATGAATATACCCCAAAACTTTACGCTCTATTAAAGTCAAAAAAGCCACCCCAATTAAAACACAAATAATTTGAATTAAGCTTGTAATAATCAGTAAAATTCTATCTTTTAAAAACAGTGTTATATGCGAACTTTAAATTCACATTTATAAATTCTAAATTTACTGCACTTTTCTGCCAATATAACCAACCTAATAAAAACTTATAAATTATTCTTTTATAAAAATTTATTACTATTATTCCTGTTATATTTCTTTCAAAAAGAAAATATTTGGTCCTTTCGTACTAAAATATTTTATTAATTATAAAGATAGAAACCAACCTGGCTCACGCCGGTCTAAACTCAGATCATGTAAAATTTCAAAGGTCGAACAGACCTAATATCTTAGCGGCTACACCAAAAATAAATTTTAATCCAACATCGAGGTCGCAAACTTTCTCTTCGATTTGAACTCTCAGAAAAAATAACGCTGTTATCCCTAAGGTAATTTTCTCTTTTAATCTTAATAAAAGGATCAAATAAAATCACTTATTAATGTTTAAAATAAAAAAAAGTTAATTTAATTTTTCAGTCACCCCAACCAAATAATTAATCAAAATAAAAAAAATAAAATACTAAAATTTAATTTCTACAAATTAACTATTAAACTCTATAGGGTCTTCTCGTCTTTTATAAATATTTAAGCTTTTTTACTTAAAAATAAACTTCTATATTTTAAATTGAGACAGTTAGCTTTTCATCAAACCCTTCATTCCAGCTTCTAATTAAGAAACTAATGATTATGCTACCTTAGCACGGTCAAAATACCGCGGCCGTTAAAATTTTCACTGGGCAGGCCCGACTTTTAATTATACTACATAAAAGACATGTTTTTAATAAACAGGTGAAAGCTCTTTTTGCCGAATTCCTTAACTTAATCTTTCTTTTTATATTAAAATTTATTAACATTATATATAATATACTTATTCTATCATTATTTCACTTCAGTTTCTATTTTTAAAGTAATTTTTATAAATAAAGTAAACAAAAATAAAAATTAAAATTATTAAATTTTATTAGTTATTAAACACTAAAGAAAGAAACTTCTAAACCTACTCAATAAATTTTCTTTCATAAATAAATTTTTACTATTCTAATTTATAGCTCATCCCATAAATTATTTAACTCTCAAATCAATTTATTAAAAATTAAAAAATTAATTTTTGAAAGACTAAATTAAATTTATTTCTAAAAAAACTAGATATTTTAATAAACGACTGGCATTTCACCTCTATAAAGCTATTTATAATAATTATTCAACATTAAAAAATATAGCCCCATAACTCTTATTAATTCGAGAAAAAATAAATAAAATTCCTTAATTTGATAAACCCTGATACACAAGGTACAAAAAATCAATTTTTCTTTTTAAAAATTAAAATTCTTCTTTCACAATACTAATAAACTATAATAAAAAAAATTCTTTCAAATAAATTTAATTAAACATAAACATTCTTCTTAAAATCCTTTTCTTCTTCTCACCCTGTCTTTCTCCCTTCTTTTCTACTAAATAAAATTTTAATTTCAAACTATATTAACAAAAATATTCTTTTTAATGTAACTAAAACGCTTTGCAAAGCTTTAGTTTGTCTTCTAGAAGCACTTTCCAGTACACCTACTGTGTTACGACTTATTCCACTTTAAAGTGAAAGCGACGGGCGATATGTACATATTTTAGAGCCTAGTCATTTTATAATAATTTACAAAATTACTTTCAAATCCAATTTCTAAATTCTTTTTAAAAATTTTTCCAAAAATTTTTTTATTGTAACCCACCTCTACTTTTCTATAAACTACATCTTGACCTGAATTTATTTCTCTAAAAATCTTGAATATTAAAAAATTCATCAAAAATATTCAACCACGGCGATATATAAGCTAAGAAAAAAAGTAAATAAAATCGTGGTTTATCAATTACAGGACAGGTTCCTCTGAAAGGACTAAAATACCGCCATCTTTTTTCATTTTCAAGAACATAACTATTACTAATCTGGGAATTCAAAAACTTACATTTTTATAATAGGGTATCTAATCCTAGTTTTAACAAAAATTTTTAAGCCTCACCACCTTTATTAAATAAAAATAAAAAAATTTTAAAATTTCACCTACAAAAATTTTATATCATTTTATCTAAAAAAGCTCTCAGTTAACTCCCCCCAAACAGTTTTTATTGCACAATTTGTATAACCGCAACTGCTGGCACAAATTTAGTTTGTACTATTTATTATTATCTTCATCTTAATTAATTAAAAAAACAAAACTAACCACTGCAAATTCACTAATAAAAAAAAATTATTTAAATTTTTCAATTTTTGACACAAAAATTTACATAAAGTTCTACAATAGACAAAAACCAAGAGACAAACCCTCTTGCAACCTAAAATTTTATGTATAACATAATAGATATATCCCCCCGGTGAAAACCAAATTTCACGTCTACTCTTTGAAAAAAACCGTTCGCACCAGGATAAAAATCCCTTTAGCCCTAATAACGATTTACAGAATAGATAAAGTAAATTTTTTTTCCCCAAATAAAATTTACTCCGCGATATTCCGATTTAAACCAACTTTTCATTATTTTACCCACAAAAATAATAAAAACCCCTGTCAATTTAAACTTTCAAAAAGATTTTTCTTATAAAAATTTAAAATTTTTATTTTTTTTTTCATCAGCAAATATAAAAACAATAACATAATATATATATATCGCTTGCTTCCAAGTTTTTCCTTGAGAAAAACTCGTTCTAAAAAACTTTTAAACCAAAATTGCTCTAAAGTAATTTTTGATTTTTCTCAAAATTCGAAAAAAAAAATTTTTAGATAGCGTTTCGCTTAACTTTTGTCTTAAAAATGCCACTTTAAAGCATCAAAAAAATTTTGATGACATCACTTTTTTATATACCAGAATTTAAAATTTTCCGTTATTTTTTTCGTAAAATAAATTTGTATAAATTGGTAAGTATTTATTGTACAATAAATTTATGAAATAGTAAAGTAGAGGGTTTTTTTTTTTTTTTCGTTATTCGAGCTTACTATATAAAAGATATATTTTTTGATATTTGAATAAACTCTTAAATTGTATTTTCATTAGTATTTATAGATATATAAAAATTTAAATTTTTAATATTATATATGACAATATTAGCATATATATATATAAATAATTTATATATTAATATATTATATAGATCTAGCAGAAAAAATTAACGCCAGAATAATATATAAGAATTTAATATATTTAGAAACAATAAACCATTCTACTTATATACAGCACTCAATACTTTCCTCTATGCGGGTTTCACATATTTTTTAGTGTTCTCATGAATATATATATAATATCAGTCCCGATTAATTAATTAAATTTGAATTTATTAAAAATTGTATATCCTAGGTAATCTTATTGTGTTAAAAATACTTGCTGATAAATAGAATTATTGATTTATTCTTTCATGTAATTAATAATGAAACTAGCTAATCTAGTATACGGAGTGAACATTTATTATACGCGACAGGTATGTATTTCAAAAATCACAAATTTTGCAAAAGTTAAGCAAATTTCTACGAAGCCCCCAAATTTCATAAATTTTCAAAAAATTTTTTTTTTCATGAAATTGCAAAAAATTTCCCAAAATTAGAAAAATTTTAATCCCAAACAAACCCCCATTTAACCCCAGTTCAGCCCCCCATCGTTCTAAACCCCGTATTTTTAAATAAATAATTACCCCCCAATCAACAGCTTCTTCTCATAAATTTTGATGTTATACAAATAAATTTTCTAAGTGAAAGTTTTTATAGAATGCCTGATAAAAAGGGTTATCTTGATAGGATAAATCATACTGGAACCCCAGTTTCTATAA